TGTTTGACTTGTTTGTGGTTGTGTATAATACTTATAGTTATATGCCTAAAAATTTGTTTGGCGAGTTTTGGTTGCGAAATCAAATAGATATATTAATTTTAGTGATGTGGATGGGCGTTGTTTAAGGGGTTCGGTTGTGGCATGGGTGAATAGAGGGTTTAATTCGACCTTAAAATCACAGCTAGTATTGTTATTTAATGATGCTATGTAGTTGGGTTTATTTGGTGGTATTATAACGTTTTATAGGTATATCTATTATAGGTATATCTATTATAGGTATATCTATTATAGGTATATCTATTATAGGTATATCTATTATAGGTATATCTATTATAGGTATATCTATTATAGGTATATCTATTATAGGTATATCTATTATAGGTATATCTATTATAGGTATATCTATTATAGGTATATCTATTATAGGTATATCTATTATAGGTATATCTATTATAGGTATATCTATTATAGGTATATCTATTATAGGTATATCTATTATAGGTATATCTATTATAGGTATATCTATTATAGGTATATCTATTATAGGTATATCTATTATAGGTATATCTATTATAGGTATATCTATTATAGGTATATCTATTATAGGTATATCTATTATAGGTATATCTATTATAGGTATATCTATTATAGGTATATCTATTATAGGTATATCTATTATAGGTATATCTATTATAGGTATATCTATTATAGGTATATCTATTATAGGTATATCTATTATAGGTATATCTATTATAGGTATATCTATTATAGGTATATCTATTATAGGTATATCTATTATAGGTATATCTACTGGTTGGTGTGGATAGAGGCCCTGGGGGTGAAGTTTCTATAATCCTTAATCTCGGGGGGGGTTTTAAGGTAATTTATATTAAGTTCTACCCGGGGGGGGGGAAAGGCGTGAGATCCTATAGCACAATACGAGGTTATAGAAAGCCCCTGTTTGGGGGGGGAAAGGGGGGGGTAAAGCAAAAAAAAACCTACGGGTATCCCCGGGGGGAAAAGCAGTAATGGTGAGAGTGCATTATGTCATTCGAGCATTCATTTAAATGCACCTTACAAGAGAGGATGGGGAATCAATGCAGCTGGACAGTATGTCCACCCCTGTACTAATGCCCGTGATCTGAGATTATGGTAGTGATTTAAACCTGCATTCTATGTCCCAAGTGGTGAGATGCCGTGGGCCCACTCCAAGATGCTGAGGAAAACCGGGGCCCAAAAAAATAAAAAATACCAATAATTGAACTGTCATTAAGTGGTCTGAGCTTGTATGCAGGTCCCTGCTACATAGAAGGGATACCTTTTAAGACACATTCTGGGCCCGGTTACGATATGTGTCCATAGATTTAACTCCGTCAGATACCTTCTGTAACAGCGACGGTAGGTTATGCTTCAATTGTGGACCATTGGAGGTATATCGTCGATCTAGACCCGGTCGGTGAAGTGGTTGACGGGGGTACGATAGCGCTTGATGAGTGGGGGTTATGTCCCCAGTCCAATTGGGAAGAGGAGCGCGCTTGTCCCGGAGCGTACCCATTGGACTGACATATTCATGTTGTATAAAATATTCTTTGCAATTAATCAGTAATGTATTATATTAGATAGTCCATGGTAGTTGATTAAGGAAGAATGTTGAAATGATATGCGTGATGATATGCAAGTTGAGGTCCAACTTGGTAATATGACTAGGGGCATTAAGTTAATTGGTAAAGGAGTTATGTAACTCTTAAGGGGTAAAATAAATCACATATAATTTGAGTCATTACGCCAGATTGTGTAGGATTGAGGAATTTGGAAGATCCAGTTGGACTCACTTGGGTTATGATACGAATGAGCTCAAGCAAGCGAAGGTCCAATCTAGTATTCAGAGTTTAACCCGCAACAACTCATTGTTAGGGGATATTCTTTATATGTCAAGTTAATAATATGTAATATTAAGCTTTTTTATGGGTTATGATATGCTTGTTGTATATTAATTAATGGTGATTATACATAGTATGATATAGTACATACCGTATGAATGTAACCATATAGATTAATGGTGATTATACATAGTATGATATAATACATACCGTATAAATGTAGATGTACATAATATGCTCTTAAGAGTATAATGTACTTCTTGAGATCAAATATTAATTAATGGTGATTATACATAGTATGATATAGTACCTATATCTATATGAATGTAACCATATAGATTAATGGTGATTATACATAGTATGATATAGTACCTATATCTATATGAATGTAACCATATAGATTAATGGTGATTATACATAGTATGATATAGTACCTATATCTATATGAATGTAACCATATAGATTAATGGTGATTATACATAGTATGATATAGTACCTATATCTATATGAATGTAACCATATAGATTAATGGTGATTATACATAGTATGATATAGTACCTATATCTATATGAATGTAACCATATAGATTAATGATGATTATACATAGTATAATATAGTACCTATATCTATATTGAAGCCGTTGTTGCGTCATTATAATATTTTAAGGAGTTTGTTCTCTCAGAGGCCTAATATTGGGATTAACGGAATAAACATAAAGAAGTATAAGCCCGAGCTAATTTGGCCGAGGGTGATGAACGGGTCTTCTACCGGTTGTCCGCCGATCCAGGTGAGGATGGAAATGGTGGCGATTAGGGCTCAAAATGACATTTTGGTGATTGGGCGGAATATAAGTGATCGAAGTTTTGAGGTGTGGGTTAGGGGTGGGGTAAGCAGGACTAGGACGGACAGTAAAAGGGCGAGCACTCCCCCAAGTTTATTAGGGATAGAGCGAAGGATGGCGTAGGCAAATAAGAAATATCACTCGGGCTTGATGTGGGGCGGGGTAACTAACGGGTTGGCAGGTGTAAAGTTGTCCGGGTCTGCAAAGAGGTTTGGGGTAAGTGTTGATAGGGCTGCAAGGGCCCCGAATAGGGCAATAAAGCCTATAAGGTCCTTATATGAGAAGTAGGGGTGAAATGTGACTTTATCTAGGTCTGGGTTCAGGCCTGTCGGGTTGGAGGACCCTGTTTGGTGAAGGAATAGGAGGTGAATAATACTTGCGGCGGCAATAATAAAGGGGAGGATAAAGTGGAATGTGAAGAATCGGGTGAGTGTGGCGTTATCTACTGAAAAGCCCCCTCATACCCATTGAACGAGGTTGCTGCCGATGTAGGGTACAGCTGAGAGAAGGTTGGTAATTACAGTGGCGCCTCAGAAGGATATTTGGCCCCATGGGAGGACGTAGCCTACGAAGGCTGTGGCTATCACGAGTAGGAGAAGGACTACCCCAATGTTTCATGTTTCTGTGAATAAGTAGGAGCCGTAGTAGAGGCCTCGTCCGATGTGGAAATAAACACAGATGAAGAATAGGGATGCGCCGTTAGCGTGAAGGTTGCGTAAGAGTCAGCCGTTATTAACGTCTCGGCAGATGTGGGCAATAGAGGAGAAAGCGAGGGAGGTGTCGGCTGTGTAATGCATGGCCAATAGTAATCCGGTGACGATTTGTACGATTAGGCATGCTCCTAGAAGGGAACCAAAGTTTCATCAGGCGGAGATGCCGGTTGGGGTGGGGAGGTCAATAAATGAGTTGTTAACAATTTTAATAAGGGGATGAGATTTTCGTATTGCGGGGGCCATAAGTTTTTGTAGTTGAATTACAGCGGCAGCTTTTCGAGTTGCAGGTCTAGGTTAAAATCCTTGTAGAAATAGATGACAATAGAGTTGTGCTTATTGATTGGGCTTTTGGCAGTAGCTTCTAACCCGTCCCCTTATTATGCGGCTTTAGGTCTGGTGTGAGGCTCTGGGGCTGGGTGTTTAGCCTTGGTTCAGGAGGGGGTTGGTTTTTTATCTTTAGTGCTGTTTCTTATTTATTTGGGTGGAATAATAGTAGCGTTTGCCTATTGTGCTGCGTTAGTAGCGGAGCCGTACCCTGAGGCGTGAGGTAGCCGTGCGGTGTTAGGGTATCTTGCTGTGTATGTTTTTTCACTGTTAGTTTTGTGATTGGTCTTAGCAGAGTATGGTGAGATAAAGATTTTTACTTGTTGCGTCGGGTGAGGGGTAGATTGTGAGGAGTGATGGGGGGTTGGGGGAATGCTGTGTAATGGGGGGTGAGTTTTATTTTTTGGGGGATGGGCATTGTTGTTAACCCTGTTTGCAGTTTTGGAGATGGTTCGGGGGCATAAGTGAGGAGGGGCTTTGCGTGCTGTTAGGGCTTTGTAGTTAAATGGGGCAGTTGGGGTGAATATAGTGTTACTATAGTGTTACTATAGTGTTAATATAGTGTTAATATAGTGTTACTATAGTGTTACTATAGTGTTACTATAGTGTTACTATAGTGTTACTATAGTGTTACTATAGTGTTACTATAGTGTTACTATAGTGTTACTATAGTGTTACTATAGTGTTAAAGTCACGCAAACAAGGGTAATAAACAGAATGGAAAGATAGGTCTTAATTTGAGCGGTTTGGGTGAGCTGAACGATTTTAATCGGTGGCAGCTGGGAGCTTTCGATATGACTTGGGCCCATTTTTTTTATTATAATGGACTCTATGAGGTGGGTGATAAAATATCAGGCTAGATTAAGGGTAGTGTTAGAAGATGCGCGGTGAATCACTTGGCTGAGAAATAGCGGGTCATATTTTTTAATTCAGTAGTCTGTCGGTGGGCCAGCTCAGAAAATCTTGGTAACATCGTAGGCGGTAATAAAAGCAGTGAGTGTAATTATAAGGGCGGCTAATTTAATGTGGGTGGGCATAGAGTGGGTGAGGGGGTGGTTGGACAAGGAGATACTACTAATTAGTAGGCCTGCTGCGATAGTTCCGGTGGCAAGGCGTGCTAATGGGTTCAAGACTCGGCTATCGTTTTCGTCGCATGAAAGAATCGGGTTTATTCGGGGGTGTATTATTGAGGTGAAGTAAATTAGACGTAAGCTGTAAATTGCGGTGAAAGCAGTTGCGATGAGGGTTATGAGTAAGGCCATTGAGTTAATGTGAGATGTATTTGCTGCTTCAATAATGGCGTCTTTGGAGTAGAAGCCGGCAAGAAAGGGAATCCCTATCAGGGCGAAGCTGCCGACAGAGAGGCATGTCGTTGTTATAGGGAGGGCATGTTGTAGTCCTCCCATTTTTCGAATGTCCTGCTCATCGTTGATAGAGTGGATAATGAGACCGGAGCAAAGGAATAGTATAGCTTTAAAAAATGCGTGTGTGGAGATGTGAAAAAAAGCCAGGTGGGGCAGGTTGAGGCCGATGGCCACCATTATTAGGCCTAGTTGACTGGAGGTGGAATAAGCAATAATTTTTTTAATGTCATTCTGAGTAAGGGCGTAGGAAGCAGCAAAGAGTGTTGACAGCGCTCCCAGGCAGAGGCAAATTGTAAGAGCTGTTGAGTTTTGTGAGAGAAGGGGGTGAACTCGAATAAGTAAAAAAATACCGGCTACCACCATTGTGCTAGAGTGAAGGAGGGCAGATACGGGTGTTGGGCCTTCTATTGCTGAGGCAAGTCAGGGGTGGAACCCAAATTGGGCAGACTTGCTTGCTGCGGCGGCGATGAAGCCGGCAAGGAGAATCGTATTAGGGGGGGATGAGAGGATATAAGGGAGTTCAGTTGACTGGGCGTTTTTTACTAGTCAGCAAAAGGCCAATAAGAAGCCAATATCCCCCAGGCGATTATAGAGAACGGCCTGTAGTGCCGCTGTGGCGGCGTCGCTTCGGGCGTGGTATCAGCCGATTAACAGGAAAGATATAATGCCGACCCCTTCTCAACCTGCAAAGAGGATAAGGAGGTTTCCGGCACAAACAAGGGTGATTATGGCCAGTAGAAAGATTAAGAGGTACTTAAAGAATTGTTCAATGTGGGGATCAATTTGTATGTACCAAATTGAGAACTCCAAGATACTTCATGTGACCAGGAAAGCAGTGGGTAGGAAGATAATAGTATATATGTCAAATTGTGTTGTGAGGGAGAGGTTGGTGACTCCTAGGCTGAATCATTTTGTGTTGGCAGAAGAATTTATTTGGCCTTGAAATATAAAGAGGGCTAGAGGGGGAATAGATGTAAAAAAAGCATTTTTTACAGCATTTTTGGCGGTTAAGTGAAAGGTTTTTGACCCTATATTTATTAATGGTGCGGCAATCAGTACAATTGAAGAAATAGTAGTCACAAAAACAATTACATGTGTGGAGGGCATAGCTCATACGGCGGTTTATAGGAGTATAAGTGCGAGCGAGCATGGAGTCGAACCATGTGATGAGGAATTAGCAGTTCTCATTACGCCGGGCAGGCTCTGGGTTAATATTATATACAGAGAAGTAGCTCTGGTTTAAGTATGAGCACAAGGCCCGGTAAAATATGTAGAAGAAGAAGAAGGTGTTCGCGGGTTAGCGATGGGAAGAGGGTCTTAATATGTTTAGGGAGAGAGCCTCGCTGGGTTGTCCAGAGGACATAAAGGGTGTAGGAGGTAGTGAAAATAAGGTTAAGGGCAATAATTAAAAAGGCGACAGGGGATCAGTTGTAGAGTGAGACTATAATTAATATTTCACCTGTAAAGTTAATTGTAGGGGGGAGAGCTAGGTTAAACAGGGCGATGATTAACCATCATGCTCCGGTAAGGGGGAGGATGAGCAGTATTCCTCGTAGTAGGACTATTGTTCGGCTGTTTGTTCGTTCATAAGAGGTATTGGCAAGGCAGAATAGGGCTGATGAAGTAAGGCCGTGGGCAATTATTATTACTATTGCTCCAGAGTAACTTCATGAAGAGGACACTAAGGCGGCGGAAATTACAAGGTTTATGTGGCTGACTGATGATATAGCAATAAGTAATTTTAGGTCAGTTTGTCGCAGGCAGAGAAGAGCGGTAGCCAAGATGCCGAAAATAGCAATAAGCATAATAAAAAGTGCCTGGTTCAGGGTGGTTTTTTGGAATAAGGGGGAGGTTCGGAGGATTCCATATCCCCCTAGTTTAAGCAGGGTGCCGGCTAAGGCTATAGAGCCTGCAATTGGGGCTTCTACATGGGCTTTTGGTAGCCACAGGTGAAAGTAGTATATTGGTATTTTTACTAAAAATGCTATATTACAGATTGCTCAAAATAGGCCTGGTGAATTTGTTACAGTTTGAGTGATGCATATAATGTAAGTAAAGTTTTGGAACAAAGAGCCGTGTGTAGAATAAAATTTTGTAAGTCATAATATCAAGGGAATTGCTCCTAACATTGTGTAGAATGTCAGGTATGTGCCCGCCTCTAGTCGCCGCTCTTGAGCACCTCAGCGGGTGATAATAATAAGGGTTGGAATTAAAGAGGTTTCGAAGAAAATGAAGAATAATATTAAGTCTGAGGTTGTGAAAGCTAGAAGGGTTGTGAGTTGTAAAAAAATGTTATTAGTAATATAAACTCGTTGGCGGCTAATTGGTTCAAGGCGCATTTTGCTTTGGCTGGCTAGCATTGTTAATGGGAATAGTCAGCAGGTTAGGATGGCTAGTGGGCCAGAGATTTTATCGATGAAGAAGAGGGGGTTAGAGAAGTTGAAGTTCTGAAGAAAAACTCAAGAGATGGAGGAGAATGAAATAAGAAACCCCTGAGTGGTAATTAAGGCCCATAGGTGTTTGGGGGGTGCTAGGGAAGTTGTGATAAATATTGAAACCCAAGCGGATAAAATTATTAACATTGTAGGAGGTTTAAAGTTTTAAGGCTGTCGTTACCGTGTGAGCGAGCTGTGGCTACTATTAAGGATAAGCCTAGTCCGGCTTCACAAGCTGATATTGTCAATATAATTAGGGGGGCGGAAAACGGGGATGAGGCCAGTTGATTGGGTCAGAGGCTAAGCCCTACGAAAATGACCAATATTATGCCCTCTAGGCATAGAAGAGCTGAGAGTAGATGTATTCGGTGGAAAGATAAGCCTGCGAGGACAGCTGAGAATATAATAATTATGGCAGGAATCACAGCGGTGTTATGGGCTTAAACCATAATTAACTGAGTCGAAGTCAGCTGTCTTTTTTGGACTAACACCTCATTCGGCTCACTCGAGGCCTCCTTGAAGCCATTCATAGATGAGGCCCAAGGTTAAGAGGGTAATTAGGATAGTGGCCCAAGTGAAGGTCGTAGTGGGATTCGGGAGTTGTATAGCCCATGGAGCGGGGAGCAGTAATGCGATCTCTAAGTCAAATAGAAGAAAGAGGATAGCAACAAGAAAAAATCGCACTGAGTAAGGGAGTCGGGCGGAGCCGTATGGATCAAAGCCGCATTCATAGGGGGAAAGTTTTTCTGTATCTGGATTCACTAGGGGGAGTCAGAAGCAGAAAATAATTAAAATAACTGAGAGGAGGAAGGCGATAGAAGAAAATATTAGCATTATCTCCTCTTGGGGTTTCACCAAGGTTAAATAATTGGAGGTTACTCGTATTAACTATACTAAGGAAATAAGAACCCCATCAGTAGATTGAGATATAAAGGAATAATCAAATAATGTCTACGAAGTGTCAGTATCATGCGGCGGCTTCAAAACCAAAGTGATGTTGTGATGTGAAGTGGAAAAATAGTTGGCGTAGTAAACACATGGTAAGAAATATGGAGCCGATGATGACGTGAAGGCCGTGGAAGCCTGTGGCCACGAAAAAAGTGGTGCCGTAGATTCCATCGGCAATTGTAAAGGGGGCTTCATAGTATTCTGCGGTTTGAAGTAATGTAAAGTAGAGTCCAAGGGTAACTGTGATGGCTAAGGCTTGAAGGGCCCCCTTGCGGTTGGCTTGTATAATACTGTGGTGAGCTCATGTAATTGACACCCCAGAGGCCAGTAAGACTGCTGTATTTAGGAGGGGAATATCTGTGGGGTTAAATGGGGCAATTCCCATGGGGGGTCAAGATTCTCCGACTTCTGGAGTCGGAGCGAGGCTGGCGTTGTAAAATGCTCAAAAGAAGCCGAGAAAGAAAAATACTTCAGAAGCGATAAATAAAATTATACCATAACGAAGACCTTTTTGTACTGGCGTGGTGTGGTGGCCTTGGAAAGTTCCTTCTCGGACAATATCTCGCCATCATTGATATATTGTTGCTGATATAAGACCTAGGCCCGCTATTAAGATAATGGGAGTATTAAAATGGAATCATGTGGCGAGCCCCGATGCTAATAAAAAGGCGGTGGCGGCTCCTGTTAGGGGTCAAGGGCTTTGATTAACTATATGGAAGGCGTGGGCTTGGTGGGTCATAAGTGTTTTCTTGAAGGTATAGGCTTAATAGTAATACGAAAACATAGGCTTGGATTGTAGCGACTATAATTTCAAGAGTTATAAGGAGGGTGAGAACCATGAAGGTTAATATGGAAGCGGCAGGGGAAAAAAATAAAATTACAGGAACTGCTGATGACACTAGGTGAATAAGAAGGTGCCCAGCGGTTAGATTGGCTGTAAGTCGGACTCCTAGTGCCAACGGGCGGATAAAGAGGCTAATAGTTTCGATTAAAATTAGGGCTGGAATGAGGGGGGTTGGAGTTCCTTCTGGTAGAAAGTGTGCGAGTGAGAGTGTAAGCTGGTTGCGGAGGCCTACAAGGACAGTTATAAGTCAGAGGGGACAGCTAACCCCAAGGTTGATTGACAGTTGTGTGGTTGGAGTAAAGGTGTAGGGTAGTAGGCCAAGTAAATTTACAGTTAGAAGAAAAGCTAGTAAAGAGGTAAATATAAAAGCTCACTTATGCGCCGGTGTGTTTAAAGGCAGGAGAAGTTGTTTTGTAAACGCTGAGAAAAGTCAATTTTGAAAAGTTTGTAGGCGGTTATGTTTTCATTGAGGTGTGGGTGCGGGTATGAGAAGCCATGGGAATAACATGGCTAAAAGGATAATAGGGGTGTTTAATAAGGCTGTGGGGGCGAATTGGTCGAACAAGTTTATTGTCAGGTTCAGGCTCAGGCTTGTCGTGGGGATATTTTAGCTTTATTAGTGCTAAGCTTATTAAGGTTGATGTGGGCAAGAATTTTTTGTGGGGCTAAGGATACAAAGATAAATCATGTTATGAGAAAGTAGTAGAGTCATGGGACTGGGTCAAGTTGGGGCATATCATTAAGGGTGAGTTAAGTCACCTGCCTACAGCTTAAAAGGCTGTTGCTATTACACAGCTTCTCAATGAGTTGTTTTCGGCCATTTTGGCTCACTCTAGGAACTTTTGAACCGGGAGGGCTTCAACTACAATAGGTATGAAGCTGTGATTTGCTCCGCAGATCTCAGAGCATTGCCCATAATAAATCCCCGTGTGGGCAATTATAAAGGAGATTTGGCTGAGTCGGCCTGGGATAGCATCCAGCTTCACACCTAGGGTTGGCAGAGTCCAGGCGTGAAGGACGTCTTCGGCGGTAATGAGTATTCGCATGGCTGTTCCGATAGGTGCGATTATTCGGTTATCCACTTCTAGAAGGCGGAAGTGTCCGGGCTCTAGGTCTTTGGTTGGAGTTATATAGGAGTCAAAGCTTAAATCTAGGAAGTCAGAGTATTCGTAGCTTCAGTATCATTGGTGCCCCACTGTTTTTATAGTTATGTCTGGGGTATTATTTTCGTCTATTAAGTATAAAATGCGAAGTGATGGAAGAGCAATAACGATAAGGATGATAGCTGGTATAATCGTTCAGACCATTTCAATTTCTTGCGCATCGATTGTATTAATATTAGAGAGTTTTGTTGTCATTAAGGTAGAGATAATATACAATACAAGGACACTAATTAAGAATACTGCTATAAGAGCGTGGTCATGAAAGTGTAGAAGTTCTTCTATAATGGGCGATGCTGCGTTTTGGAAGCCAATTTGTGAGGGTTGTGCCATAGAGGGGTACAAGAGTCTCACTAATAATTTTGTCTTGACAAGGCAATGTTATAATTTAACTAACCCTTCAAAGAAAGTGACAGAGAGGCAATGTGTCTGACTTGAAATCAGAATATAGGGGTTCAATTCCCTTCTTTCTCGTGTTAATTTAATAGAAAAGGTTGATTCTTCAAATGTGTGATGGTGGGGTGGGAATCCAAGTAATCACTCAACATTAATCGAGGCAAGCTCTAAGCCGGTGAAGAAGCGTTTAGCGGTGAAAGCTTCTCAGATAATAAATATCATTAATATAACAGCCACAAGTGAGACTATGGAGCCGATTGACGAAATAGTGTTTCATAGGGCATATGCGTCTGGGTAGTCTGAGTAGCGGCGGGGTATTCCGGCCAGACCTAAAAAATGTTGGGGGAAAAAGGTTAGGTTAACTCCTGTGAATATGATAATAAAGTGAATTTTAGTTCATAATTTATGGAGTGTATATCCTGTGAACAGGGGGAATCAGTGAACGAATCCTGCCATAATAGCAAAAACTGCCCCTATTGATAAAACATAGTGGAAATGCGCAACTACATAGTATGTATCGTGGAGAACAATGTCAATTGAAGAGTTGGCTAAGATAATTCCGGTGAGCCCCCCAACTGTAAATAAAAAAATAAACCCGAGGGCCCACAGTATGGGGGCTTCTCATTTAATGATGCCTCCGTGTATTGTGGCTAATCAGCTAAAAACTTTAACCCCAGTTGGGATAGCGATAATTATTGTAGCAGATGTGAAGTAGGCTCGTGTGTCGACATTTAAGTCAGTAGTAAATATGTGGTGGGCTCAAACAATAAAGCCCAAAAGGCCGATAGAAAGCATTGCTCACACTATTCCCATATACCCGAACGGCTCTTTCTTGTTGGTGTAGTAGGCAACTACGTGGGAAATAATGCCAAAACCGGGGAGGATGAGAATATAAACTTCTGGATGGCCGAAAAATCAGAATAGATGTTGGTACAGAACGGGGTCTCCGCCCCCTGCGGGGTCAAAAAAGGTAGTGTTAAGGTTTCGGTCGGTCAAGAGTATCGTGATCCCAGCAGCTAAGACTGGGAGAGATAACAGCAGGAGAATTGCGGTAATTAAAACAGATCAAACGAAGAGAGGGGTTTGGTATTGGGCAGCGGCTGGGGATTTTATATTAATAATTGTTGTAATAAAGTTAATAGCCCCAAGGATGGATGAAACTCCAGCCAGGTGTAAAGAAAAAATGGCTAGATCTACGGATGGGCCGGCATGAGCTATATTTCCTGCTAGGGGCGGGTAAACAGTCCAGCCGGTACCGGCACCGGCTTCTACTGTAGAGGAGGCTAAGAGGAGAAAGAAGGATGGGGGGAGCAGCCAGAAGCTTATATTATTTATTCGTGGGAAGGCCATATCAGGGGCCCCAATTATTAATGGAATTAGCCAGTTGCCAAAGCCGCCGATTAGGACAGGTATAACCATAAAGAAAATTATTACGAATGCATGGGCGGTCACAATTACGTTATAAATTTGGTCATCACCGAGCAGGGTTCCGGGTTGGCTGAGCTCTGCTCGAATGAGCAGGCTGAGGGCTGTTCCGATTATCCCAGCTCAGGCACCAAAAATTAAATATAATGTTCCGATATCTTTATGGTTAGTAGAGAAAAGTCAGCGGTTGATTATCACAAGTAAGGTGGCCGAGCAGGTGGCGGATTGTAGCTCCGAGGACAGAGGTTTGAGCCCTCTCTTTACTAGGCCCCCGAGGTGTAAACACGTAGGATTGCAAATCCTAAGACGCAGATGAGACCTGCCGGGGCCTCGGTTACGAAATGAAAGAGTTAGAGTGAAGCTCGCAGGGTTGAGCGCTTAGCTGTTAACTAAGTCATTACGGGATCGAGGCCCGTCATTCTAGAACATAAATTTATGAGATGCGGTTGGTATTTATCTCAGGTGACGGAGCGGTCTCATAGAAAATCTGCTGTAGCCGCCTCGCAGGCTATAAGCAATACGCTTGGCACAGCAGAGGTATACTTGGCAAGCTTACCTCGAGCAAGTACTAACTAGGTAATACCTGCCGGGGCTTCTCCCGTTTTACGCAGACGGGAGAAGTAGGGTGAGGCCCGCTGGAATAAGTTTTTAGCTAATTAAATCATGAAGTTAAGGCTCACTAGTCTAAAGGGCTTTATCTTAATTTAAAGGGCCTGAGTTGCATTCATGAGATGTAGGTTAATATCCTACAAGTCCTACAGAAGCTGAAGGGGTTTAACCTTCGCTTAAGACTTTGAAGGTCTTTGGTCTATTAGCCTAAACTTCTATGTGAAAAGAATAGTTGGGGTTAGAGGGAGAAGAGTTAGAGCTATGGTGTTGATAATAGTAAGTACTAATGAAGGCTTTGTAGCGGTTCGTCAGATAGTTGAGTTGTGGGTATTCGGGGATAAAGTGAGGGTAATAATATAAGTTAAGCGCAGATAGAAGAATAATGTTAGTAAAGAGGCTAATATAATTAATGAGGCAGAGATAAGCATATTTTGTTTAATTAATTCTATAATAATTAAGAGTTTAGGCGGGAAGCCTGTGAGAGGTGGGAGTCCAGCCAGGGAGAGGAGAATAAGCATGATGGTTGTGGTTAGGGCAGGGTTCTTAGTTCAGGAAGTTGAAATTTGGGATATTTTTGTGGTAGAAAGCGTAATTACTGAGAGGAATATAGCAGTTGTCATAACTACATATAAGATGAAGTTAAATAAGGAGAGCTGTGGGTTAAGCTTTAAAATAGTAATAATTCATCCAAGGTGGCCGATAGAGGAAAAGGCCATAATTTTTCGGATTTGGGTTTGGCCAATTCCGCCTCAGCCGCCGATTAAAACTGAAGTGAGGCCTACAATGACTGTTAGGTTTAGATTAACACTATGTGAAATTTGGAGCAGGAGGATTATTGGGGGGATTTTTTGTCAGGTGGACAAGATGAGCCCAGTTATAAGGGGAATTCCCTGTAGTACTTCGGGTAATCAGAAGTGTATAGGGGCTAATCCTAACTTCATTATAATAGCGATAGATAGCGAGTTTGTTGTTAAATTTGAGGGGGTGTTGATATCTCATTCTCCAGTTTGTATGGCGTTGATGAGGCATGAGAATAATATTAAGGCAGAAGCTGTGGCTTGGGTTAGGAAGTATTTTGTGGCTGCTTCAATGGCTCGTGGGTGAGGAGTTTTCGTTATGATGGGGAGTAGGGCTAAGGTGTTAATTTCTAATCCGATTCAGGCAAGAAGTCAGTGGTGGCTTGATAGAGTGATGGTGGTTCCGATGGCAAGGCTAGTAAGAAACATTATTGTGGCGATGGGATTAATTAGTAGAGGAGGGATTTTAACCGACATTGTTGGGGTATGGGCCCAAAAGCTTATTTAGCTTACTTTACTAATTAGTAGCATAAAGGAAGTGCAAAGGGTTTTGATCTCTTATGTGTAGGTTCGAGTCCTATCTTTTTAAGGAAGTGAGGGGGTTTGAACCCCTATAAGTCTCCCTATCAAGGAGATCCTTTGTTTTCGGGCACGCTTCCATGGGAGGGGGGGAAAGAAAAGAAGAGATATCGGGATTGAGATATGAAAAATAACTAGGGACAAGGTTAAGGGGAGGAAGTTTTTTCATAGGAGGTGTATAAGTTGGTCATATCGGAATCGGGGGTATGAAGCTCGGACCCATAGGAAGCAGATGGATAGAATGGATGCTTTAATTATAAGAGGCGAAGTGGCGATAATTAATGTGGGCGTATAAGAGTTAAGAAATATAATGGTTGAGAGGGTATTTATTATTAGAATGTTGGCGTATTCTGCTAGAAAAAATAAAGCAAAAGGTCCCCCTGCGTATTCAACGTTGAAGCCTGAGACGAGTTCGGATTCGCCCTCTGTTAGGTCGAAGGGGGCTCGGTTTGTTTCAGCTAGTGTTGATACAAATCACATAAGGGTCAATGGTCAGAGGGGTAAAATTAGATAAATGTGTTGTTGGGAGTAGCTAAAGGCGGAGAGGGTAAATCCTCCTGTTAGAAAGATGATGCATAAGATGATTAGGGCTAGGGTAACTTCATAAGAAATGGTTTGAGCGACAGCTCGTAGGGCGCCAATAAGGGCGTATTTGGAGTTTGAGGCTCAGCCTGAGCCTAAGATTGTGTAAACTATTAGGCTGGATATAGCTAGGATAAATAGGACACCAAGGTTTAGGTCTGAGTGGGGGGTGGGGAGGGGGAGGGGCATTCATATAATTATGGCTAAGGTTAAGGCTAAGAGCGGGGTTACCATAAATAAAATTTGTGAGGAGGTTGATGGGCGAATGGGTTCTTTTGTAAATAGTTTTAAGCCATCGGCGATTGGTTGAAGAAGCCCAAAGGGCCCTACAACATTAGGGCCTTTGCGAGTTTGTATGTAGCCTAGAATTTTTCGTTCGATCAAGGTTAAGAATGCTACTGCGAGGAGGATCGGGGCAATGTACAGTAGTGGTAGGAGGTGGATAAGTAGAATTTTCATAAGTTAATGAGGGGATTTGAACCCCGGTTCAAAGGGTTTAGGTCTTTTGCATAGCCATATTCTGCCACATTAACAGGGCTCTAGTCTGGAGATTAGTAGTAGGTCTTGGTCAATTAAGATTATTTCAGTGATGTTGGAGTCTGGCTTATTTATACATTGGCCACACCTCTCCGGTCCTTTCGTACTAGGAGGGGCTCTTTATAGATAGAAACCGACCTGGATTGCTCCGGTCTGAACTCAGATCACGTAGGGTTTTAATCGCTGAACAAGCGAACCGTTAGTAGCGGTTGCACCACTAGGATACCCTGATCCAACATCGAGGTCGTAAACCTACTTGTCGATAAGGGCTCTTGAAGTAGATTGCGCTGTTATCCCCAGGGTAACTTGGTTCATTGATCGAATTATCGGGTCATTAAACATCATTTTGGTGATTCTTAGATTTGTAAATCTTAGATAAGGGTGTTAGCCCATTTGTTGTGGAGGTTTAGTTTTACTCCGTGGCCCCCCCAGCCTAAAACTGACGTACAGGTTTTTGGGTTAAATTGGTGTTTTAGTGCCTTGGTGTATGTCGAGTTTAAAGCTCCATGGGGTCTTCTCGTCTTATAATAAAATCCCCGCTTCTTCACGGGGGGATCAGTTTCACTGATTGGAGAGAGGAGACAGTATAACCCTCGTGATGCCGTTGATACAAGTCCCCATTTAAAGAACAAGTGATTATGCTACCTTCGCACGGTTAGTATACCGCGGCCGTTTAATATTATCACTGGGCAGGCTGGACCTCTTATGTTTAATCAAGAGGCGATGTTTTTGGTAAACAGGCGGGGTTAAAATTTGCCGAGTTCCTTCTCTTTCTTTTAATCTTTCCTGTAATGCTCTAGTGTAAGGGTAACGTTGGGTGGCCATAAGGTTTTCTGGTTATGTTATTATGGTTTTGCATCTACGTTAGCTACCAATGGAGTGTCCGTTTTGGTGTATGCTCACATTAAGGAGAAGGGCAACTTCTTGTTACTAGTTCTAGCATAATTATTTTTATATATATATAAAATAGTTCAGTATAGATGAGGGGTTGTAGAGTGTTTTGGAAATTACGGGCTTGAGTAATTAAGCTTTGACGCTTTTTGGAAGGTGGCTGCTTTTGGGCCCACTTTATTTTTATTGCCCTTGTTTACCCAATGGTTGAGGTTGTATCCTGTTTCAAATAAGCTGTGCCTAATTTGAATAACTCTTAAGTTTTTGAGCTTGTTTGGTAAAATAAAAAAACTTAAGGCAGAGCTAAAACTCTTTTCCTGAACAACCAGCTATCTCTAAGCTCGGTAGGCTTGTCACCTCTACTTGAAAATCTTCCCACTCTTTTGCAACAGAGATGGGTTGGCCCTTTGGGCTGTTTTGAAGTAGCTCGCTTAGTTTCGGGGTGTCGAACTAAAATTTTCATTTTGCTCGGGTGGACTAGCTAGACCATGATGCAAAAGGTACGAGGGGGTATCTCTGCTATTTATAGCTATAATTTTATTTCACTTCTATTTCATATTTCCCTTACGGTACTTTGTCTAAAGCGCTTAATAATTTTTCTATCGCCTGTACTAAAATGTTAAAATGTTTTATTTTATACAGTAGTTTGGTAATATCATTGTAGTTATGCGGGCTAGATTTGAGGCTCAAAATGATCTGGGTTGAACAGATAGCTCCTCGGTGTAAGCGGGGGGCTTTTGTTAAGCTACATTTTGTTATATTCCAAGCGCACTTTCCAGTACACTTACCATGTTACGACTTGCCTCTTCTAAGACGTAGAAACGGGTTAGGGACTGGGTAATAGCACTATCGAAGAGGGTGACGGGCGGTGTGTACGCGTCCCAGAGCCGGGTTAAAAAGAACTCTCTATTTTCTTTTTACTGCTAAATCCGCCTTCGTTACTATGGTTTCACATAGTCTTTCGTTTGTTCTAAGTTAGAAATTGTAGCCAATTACTTCCCATTCCTTAAGTTGCACCTTGACCTGACGTATTGACCCACTGTGCGGGTCCTTGAGCCTACTGTAGACGTTCATACGGTAAGCTTTCGACGGAGGTATACAGACTGATAAGCAAGGAGTGGTGGGGTATATCGGGGATCATCGATTATAGAACAGGCTCCTCTAGTGGGGTGGGACACCGTCAAATCCTTTGGGTTTTAAGCATTGCTCGTAGTTCCCTGGCGCTTATTGGTGTAAGTTAATTGTTTACGGTTGGGCATAGTGGGGTATCTAATCCCAGTTTGTTCCCCAACTGTCGTGTATTCAAGTGTATAAGTTAGGGCAACTTTCGTTTGTGTTCTTCTTAATAACGAGCTTTAGACTACTAAGTATTAATTTGGCCCTAATCTAATTTGACTTTAATCACGCTTAACGCCGGTGACTATCAACTTGAGCCCCATGGGGTAGCCGCGGCGGCTGGCACCAGATTGGCCGGCTCTCTTTTCCCTGACTGAGTCAAGCTGTCGCTTATGCTCAAGATTTATCACTGCTGAATGCCCTTGGGGGTGTGGTGAGACTAGACGTTGTGGACTGGAATTGTGTCTGATGCCGGCTCCTTGGCCTGGTGGAGGCTAGAGGGCGTTCTCACTGGTGTGCTGAGACTTGCATGTGTAAGTTGAGAAATAGTTGATAGTAAGGCCAGGACCAAGCCTTTGTACCCTTAGAGCTTTTTAGGGCTCATCTTAGCATTTTCAGTGCTATGCTTTGTGGTTAAGCTATGAGGGTGCAGGGCATAATTTAAATAGAATGCTGGCTTTGGGGGCTGGTAGTGGAGGTTGAAGTCCTTTTGCCCTGAAGTCTTGAGCAGTGATTAGATTGCAGTCTCTGGTTTACAAGACCAGTGCTTTAGTTAAGCTATCAGGACGCAGCTTTTACTTGGACTTGCACCAAGAGATGTTGGCTCCTAAGGTCAATGGATGGCTGTTCTCCTTTAAAAGC